TCATTGGAATAATTGGGACTAGGGTTTCAAACTTCTTACTAAGAATCTCCATTAGAAATGAATTTTCTAGCATTTGAGTCCTTACCACTGAAGGATTTCGCCGTACACTTGAAAGATAATTCAGAAACTCGAAGGAATGATTGGAAAATTGGTTTATATTAATTCTATCTGCTTGAGACCACAAGTAAAAATAAGATTGCCATAAAATGACAAGGTAACATTTCCATTTATTCATCAGAAGAAAACTTCCCCTTGAAGCCAGAAGGCATTTTCCTTGATATCTGACATAATGCATGAAAGGATCCTTGAACAACCATAGGATATTCTGGAAATCCTTACGAAACACTCCTCGAGGATGTTCTATTTTTCCATAGAAATAGGTTCGATCAAGAAGGTTTCCAAAAGATGTTGATCGTAAATACAAAGATTGTTTACGGAGAAACATGAATAGGGATTCCCATTCATACACATGAGAATTATATAGGAACAAGAAGAATCTTTGATTCTCTTTTGAAAAAAAAGGGATGGATTTCTTTTGAGTAATCAGACTAGCCCAATTATGAGACTCGTGGAGAAAGAGTCGGAATAAATGTAAAGAGGGGGCATCTTGTATCCAAGAGCGAAGATTTTGAACCAAGATTTCCAGATGAATGGGGTAGGGTATTAGTATATCTGACACATTATTTAAATGGGATAATTTATCCTCTAAAAAGGAAAATGTGGAATGAATTGATCGTAAATTATGATATTTTTGTAGATCTTTCCCTTCTTGATAAGATACTAATCTCAGTGAGAATTTTATTTCCAAAATGACTGAAAATCCGGCAGATACCATTTGATAATAATTTTTTTTATTTTTTAAAGCATTAGCCGAAATAATCAACCACTTTTGTTGATACATTCGAATAATTAAACGTTTCACAAGCAGTGAACTGGATTTTTTGTCATAACCTAAATTTTCCACGGGTTCGTAAGGACTGGATCCTTTTAAACCATGATCATGAGCAAGTGCATAAAGAGACTCCTGAAAAAGAAGTGGATATAGGAAGTCTTGTTGCTGCGATCTATTCATTTCTAAATATCCTTGTAATTCCTCCATTTGAAATTCGCTTTGAAACAAAGGCAAAGGGTTTATTGGGTTAGCAAATGATACATAGTACGATACAGTCAAAACAGGGTATATAGTAAGAAAATCGAAAATAAAATACCTCGGTGACAATAGATAAGCTAATCAATGGATCCTCCCTTTTTCCATCTAATTGGTTTATATTCGTTATAGAACACCGAGATGGTTCGAAATCCTTTATTGTTGCAATCCGATCGCTCTTTTGACTTTGGAATAATTTCTTTTTTATCAATATACCGTTTCTGATACACATGAGTCTCCACTCCATACGGAATCTAATGGAGGTAAAAATAGTTAGGATTCAAATGGGTAATCCACTTATGGGAGAACCTTTTCCCGCACCAGGCACTAATCCATTTTTAACATCGAATTAGATCGGGTAAGAATTCGAATTCAGAACAGAAGCTCGTTGCTTTTTGCTTTCCTATAATTGGAACCAAAGGGCTCTATCCATTTATTCAATCGACCCAACCGTGAATTTAGTTTGTCCCGCTACAAGAATCATACAAAAAATGGATTTTGTAATGATCCGTTAAGGAGCAAATAGTCTCCAAGATTTAGATTGATACGACATGCTTCTTTTTCCACTCACCCCCTTTCAGGATCAGTCGTGGTCTTACAAACTCTACCAATGGTATGTATGAATCCGTTGCTTCATCCAAATGTGTAAAAGATTCTAGGCGCACTTAAAAGCCGAGTACTCTACCGTTGAGTTAGCAACCCGAATTAGGGTCTGTAGATACGAGCGCAATCAAAAAAAAAATTTCGGGTCGATTCGAAATAGAAACCTAAAACTGAACAAATCAAATGAAAATCGAATAAATTACCTGGGAAATAAATATAGAAAATAGATAAATATCTTTCCGTTTCAGAGGAGACCTTTTGTGCCACAGCGAATCTAAGAAACACATCATTTGGATGAATACAAGTAAAAACAAAATAGAATAGGATCCTAGATCTATTTATCTATAATCTAATTATATTTGATCAATACACTATTGTCAACATGCCAATATGAAGGTTGCAACCACCAAAACTGAATCAAACCATGCCTCGTAACTAAGATTCTTGATTATCGAAGTAAATTTGAAAGCTAAGAAAAAGGATAATTAAGAACGAATAAATAAATAAATGCTAAAATACTCATAGAGGATAGGGGAGCCCCCTTCATCCCTACTTTTATTTTAATTCGTTTAATTAACCCGACGTTCTTTACATAGCCCTTTTTGAAATGTCGTGAACAATTAGCGTGGGTTGAACCTTTCATAGATCTAGAAAATTATGAAAGTCAATTCATTAGACTAGTTCGGGCAGATCTTATGCTATCCCACAGCGCTTGATTGGCCTTTGTCTCCTAGCGCAATGCACCGCCGG